ATTGAGCCCAAAAATGTCTACAATAAATTTGGTAGGTCGCTAACCTAGTTCCCTATCCGCAATTCTGCTATTTACTGGAATAATTTTACTGGAATAAATAATATTAATATATAGAATAAATCTTTGGGATGGGTAGAAAAATAAAGAGTAAGTATGATTTTACATGCTTTGCTTCTGTACAACTACAAAGTAAGAAACGTTAGAATTGAATTGGATTAATATCAGTAGATCCTTTTTTAATCATTCATTGAATGATAAATCACTACAAGTGACGGAGAAACACGATTTAAATAACGAAAAATCCAAAATTTAAATAGAGTATCTAGAATGACTGGAAAAGTAGAAACAAGACCAGATATAATTTGATCATTATGAGCAAATCCAAAATCTTTGTAGACAAAGCCAATCATTAGTTCCCAACCATGGGGCGAATGGAATCCGATACATAAATCTGTTAATAAAAGAATCGAAAAAGCCTTTATTGTGTCACTTAAGTTATATAGGAATTCCTGAGCCCAAGAGTTAAGAATAACAAGTTCTTTATTACCCAAAATTGAATAACCACTTAGAATAACGAAACAGATTATATTTGTCAAGAAGTGCAAAATCGTATGGATATGATCCTCATTGTGTATCTTGATTAATTGGAGCGTTTCTTTGTGGATTCCTATACGAAGGTTTTGTAGATGTGTCTCCGAGTATTCCTTGATCATTTCCTCCAAAAGAAAGATTTCCTCCAATTCTATGAATTTTTCGAGAATATTTTTTTCTTGAATATCATTCAAAAAAATTTCAGATTGCCTAGTATTCCACCAATAAGTAACCCAAGATTCCAGACTTTTATTAAATGAGAGAGAAATACACCAGGGCAAAAATACTACAGATGCAAGATATAAAAGAGGGTTGAATGCTTTCTTTTTTGACATTTTTTCATTTCGTCTATGAATTTTTAATGAACCGACCTCATTAGTTGACTCTACGCCATCCAATATTTCTCTCATGCATGAGTTCTATTACAAAGTATCGAACTTATGAATCTATTCACTGTTTTGTTTTGTGGTTGTTACGTTACGTATACGTCTTCTTTGACTAGAAAGAATGAGCGTTATGAAGAAACTTCAGTTAAGTTATGGTATAGAAAAGGGGGACTCTTTAGTTTTTAGTTTTTCCTTACTGCTGAGAAAGCATTCACTCTCTCAGCTCATTTCTCAAAATACTTCAATCGGTACACGCAAGAAATAGGCCAATTCGGCAGCTTTTTGTTCGATTTCCCGTGGAGTAACATTCTCATCAGTACGAGTCAAGGGAATGGCCCCCTGGCCTCTGATATCCATATAAAGGACACGGCGAGCATAAATACCCTCTTTAACTTCTATTCTGACGGACTGAATATCCTTTATAGGGAATCGGAGGAAGATGCGACGATTTTTTCCAGGGAATCCCCAACGAAAAATACACACCATTCCTTCTTTTCTATCGAATCGATCATAACCACCCCCTACATTCCACGAAATTGTGCACCACAAATAGGAGCTAATAAAGAGACCCGCGATCCCATAGAAAGACATCACAATCCCTTGTGGAAAAAAAAGGATTTGCTGAGACGGAAATAAAGATATCAAGTTTCTCCCAAGATAACTGGAAGTTCCAACCAATAAGAATCCTAATGAACCTAAAAAAAGGATAATGGCCCAGCAGAAATTACTTGTTTTTCGCGACCCCGTTATAGGTTGTATCCATATATGTTCTGATCGACAACTCATACTTGATCTGGTTTCGTTTTATTGGAATTGAGAGAATACCCTAGACTTTACTCTTTTTGTTTCCGAAGTAACTCTCATCAACTAGTACTAGTTTGATGTGAACCTTTAAGAATAATTTATCAAATTGGTTAGATCTAAAATAAAAAAAAAATACCCTTCGTATGATCCCATCAATATACATATATCAATATACATATAGATGTACCGATTTTACAGTTCAGCCATCCGGCGATCCTGAGATTTTTTCAAATAGATAGAATTCCTTTACCCCCATATCATCTTTCTACAGGCCAAAGAGCCCCTTTTCGACGGAAACGCCGCATGTTATACCTTCTTTTCTTACACTAAATAGGTATCTGCGTTATGATACAAGTCTTAGTTTTGAAAAAAAAAATGGATCAGAGTTGGGCCCATCAGATCTAAACAGTCTTATTTTTTTGAACATGAAGAAATAAAGAAGCCATTGCCATTGCCGGAAATACTAAGCCTACTAAAGGCACCAAAACAGAGGGAAAGTCGAAAGTTGTCATATAAAGGATACCTCAATTTACTATTTGTACCTGTTATTATTTATATTAATATTATTTATATTATAAAGATAAAGATTAGTATAAATCTAAGTATATATCTAAGTGAGTATAGAAGGTACAAAAGCATATATCATATCTATAGTTTCTATATTCTAGATTCTAGAATTATATATTTGGATTATATATACATACGTAAGACGTAGAACA